CAATAAAAAAAATTACAGTCTTCTTTTTTTGTTTAAGAAAAAATCAGCAATTCTATAAGGTTGAATAAAAATTTCCATCAAAACCCCTTTGATATAATTGCTATGCTTAGTGTGTGACTCGTTAGTTTAGGATTCGATTAGACTAAGAAAAAAAAATAAAAAAGAACTTACCTATAAGAGCAACTAATAACTATAGCATTAATAAATAACCTAAGCAACTCATTGCTTCGCATTATCTGGATCCAAAAAAATCAGTCAAGATATGATAGACTGATCATATAATTGTAGCAACTGAATTTTTTTTACATAAAAAAAGAATAACGAAATATTATTATTAAGTTATGAAAGGTAATCGAAAAGTATGCGGATAAATGGAAGAATGAAAGAAAGAGAGAAAAAAATTTGAATATTAATGATCTATTATTCCAATTTGTAAAGTCTATGAGGTCACTGTAATAAAAACAATGTAATAAAGCATGAATACAGATTCATTCATAATAATTAAATAAATCTGTTCGTTCTGAAAACAAAAAATTAAGAGCCTTGAGCCAATAAAAACTGAGAAAATTGACTCAAAAATAAATTAAAAAATGAAATTAAAAATTTCAGGTAAGAGCTCCATTGTAGAATTCGGGCCTAATGATTAATCAAGAGGCGATGGGAACGGCGGAACCCATGAATATAGAGGATTCAATTGAAAAAAAAAATCTTAGTAATTCATTGGACAGGATGGCGGAATAAACCATAAACTTTATTATCTATTCTGATTTTTATTCTGAGACCTCGTGGGATAAACATCAAACTTAAATAGATATTGAAAGAGTAAATATTCGCCGGCGAAAAAAAAAAAAAAAAAATAAAAAAAAAACGAAAAAAAAAAAAAAATGAAAAAGATAAAAGAAAATAAGGATTTTGTTAGAATATTCTAACTCTAACAAAAACGACATTCGAGATAATGATATTACGTTATTTTTAAATAAATATAAATAAAAATAGAATTCATCTTGGATTACATTTTGAAAAAGACATACACAAATTTAGAAGAGATCAGATGAAATTTCAAAAAAGACCATGATTAATAGGATTAATCATTAACTACATCTATATCTTAATACAAGCTTTTTTAGTACTTTTATTCGCGAGGAGCTGGATGAGAAGAAACTCTCACGTTCAGTTCTGTAGTAGAGATGGAATTTCTAATTTAGAAAAAACCCATCAACTATAACCCAAAAAGAACCAGATTTCGTAAACAACATCGAGGAAGACTAAAAGGAATATCTTCTCGTGGGAATCGTATTTGTTTTGGCAGATATGCTCTTCAAACACTTGAACCCGCTTGGATCACATCTAGACAAATAGAAGCAGGGCGACGAGCAATGTCACGAAATGTACGACGTGGGGGAAAAATTTGGGTACGTATATTTCCAGACAAACCAGTTACAGTAAGACCGGCGGAAACGCGTATGGGTTCTGGGAAAGGATCCCCAGAGTATTGGGTAGCTGTGGTTAAACCAGGTAAAATCCTTTATGAAATGGGTGGTGTACCCGAAAATATAGCCAGAAAAGCTATTTCAATAGCGGCATCAAAAATGCCTATAAAAACCCAATTCATTATTTCTGAATAGGAATATAGAATGAAAAAGCTAAAAAACATTTAAGGATAAAAAGATTATCGGTTTTATTTTTTTGACAAACAATATTTTTTTACTTCGTCCTTTGTATTAAAAGAAGAGATACAAAAAAATGATATGATTCAACCACAAACCTATTTGAATGTAGCAGACAACAGCGGGGCTCGAGAATTGATGTGTATTCGAATAATAGGAGCTAGTAATCGCCGATATGCTCATATTGGTGACGTTATTGTTGCTGTAATCAAGGAAGCAATACCGAATACTCCTCTAGAAAGATCAGAAGTGATCAGAGCAGTAATTGTACGTACTTGTAAAGAACTCAAACGTAACAATGGGACGATAATACGATATGATGACAACGCCGCAGTTGTCATTGATCAAGAAGGGAATCCAAAAGGAACTCGAGTTTTTGGGGCGATCCCACGGGAATTGAGACAATTAAACTTTACTAAAATAGTTTCATTAGCTCCTGAGGTCTTATAAGACCTAAATATCGATAGTTAGTATAGGATTAAAAAACGGTATTGAAATAAAATTAATTAATCGATTGTGTATCACGCATATACCCTTAATAATAAAATATTAATTATTTAATTCATATATTAATATATAATTCGTCTATATCGATATATAAATAAAAGAAAAAGAACATGTTGATTATATCAAAATTATAGAACAATAAGGAATTTTAACTTATCATGGGGAAAGACACTATTGCTGATATAATAACCTCTATACGAAATGCTGACATGAATAGAAAAGGAACAGTTCGGATAGGGTCGACTAACATCACCGAAAGCATTGTTAAAATACTTTTACGGGAGGGTTTTATCGAAAACGTAAGGAAACATCGTGAAAACAATCAATATTATTTTATTTTAACCCTAAAACATAGACGAAATAAGAAAGAATCTTATAAAACTATTTTAAATTTAAAGAGAATCAGTCGACCGGGTCTACGAATCTATTCTAACTCTCAACGAATTCCACGAATTTTAGGCGGAATAGGAATTGTAATCCTTTCGACTTCTCAAGGTATAATGACAGACCGAGAAGCTAGACTAAAAAGAATCGGCGGAGAAATTTTGTGTTATATATGGTAATCCTTCTAATATAAAAATAGGATATCCGAAATCTACCATTTGTGAAAAAAGGGGGGTTGTGTAATACCACCCCTGCTAAAAAAAATTTTTTAGCAAGTTCTTAGGTATTAAGTTAATCGGGGGACAGCCGCTTTCTAGACTCCATAACAAGGATTCAAAAGAGTAAGTGGTTTTTTCAATTTCAACATTCCTTTCACGAAGATACAATTAAAGATTCAAAAATATCAAGAAACCTTTTTTCGTCCAACAAAACAATAAGTATATTCACAGAATTAAGGAATAAAAACTATGAAAATAAGGGCTTCCGTTCGTAAAATTTGTGAAAAGTGTCGACTAATCCGTAGGAGGGGACGAATTATAGTAATTTGTTCCAACCCGAGGCATAAACAAAGACAAGGATAATCTTACTAAAGTAAATAAAATAAAGGAAAGGGCACTTCCAAGGAGCTGGCAAAAAAAGTCCGTTTTGACATGAAATGGATATATCCATATATTTCTTGTGAAATGAAAAAATATGGCAAAACCTATATTAAGAATTGGTTCACGTAAAAATACACGTAGTGGTTCACGTAAAAATGTACGTAGAATACCAAAGGGAGTTATTCATGTTCAAGCAAGTTTCAACAATACCATTGTGACCGTTACAGATGTACGGGGTCGGGTTATTTCTTGGTCCTCCGCGGGTACTTGTGGATTCAGGGGTACAAGAAGAGGAACACCTTTTGCTGCTCAAACCGCGGCAGGAAATGCTATTCGAGCAGTAGTGGATCAAGGTATGCAACGAGCTGAGGTAAGGATAAAAGGCCCTGGACTGGGAAGAGATGCAGCATTACGAGCTATTCGTAGAAGCGGTATACTTTTAAGTTTCGTACGAGATGTAACCCCTATGCCACATAATGGTTGTAGACCCCCTAAAAAAAGACGTGTATAGAACTAAATAAAAGCTGAAAGGGTTTCAAGAGAAATAAACGATTCAATGATCTGATCAAATAAAATTACTATGGTTCGAGAGAAAGTCAAAGTATCTACTCGGACACTACAGTGGAAGTGTGTTGAATCAAGAAGAGACAGTAAGCGTCTTTATTATGGACGCTTTATTCTGTCTCCACTTATGAAAGGTCAAGCCGACACAATAGGCATTGCGATGCGAAGAGCTTTACTTGGCGAAATAGAAGGAACATGTATTACACGTGCAAAATCTGAGAACATACCACATGACTATTCTAACATAGTAGGTATTCAAGAATCAGTACATGAAATTTTAATGAATTTGAACGAGATTGTATTAAGAAGTAATCTATACGGAACGCGCAACGCGCTTATTTGTGTCAAAGGTCCCGGATATATAACTGCTCGAGACATAATTTTACCGCCCTATGTGGAAATAGTTGATAATACACAGCATATAGCTACCTTAACGGAACCAATAGATTTGTGTATTGGATTAAAAATCGAGAGGAATCGCGGATATAGCCTAAAAATGTCAAATAATGTTGAAGACAGAAGTTATCCTATAGATGCAGTATTCATGCCTGTTCAAAACGCGAATCATAGTATTCATTCTTATGGGAATGGGAATGAAAAACAAGAGATTCTTTTTCTAGAAATATGGACAAATGGAAGTTTAACTCCTAAAGAAGCACTTCATGAAGCCTCCCGGAATTTGATTAATTTATTTATTCCTTTTCTACATGTAGAAGAAGAAACGTTCTATTTAGAGAACAATCAACATCAAGTTACTTTACCCCTTTTTCCTTTTCATAATAGATTAGTTAACCTAAGAAAAAAAAAAAAAGGACTAGCATTTAAATATATTTTTATTGACCAATTAGAATTGCCTCCCAGAATCTATAATTGTCTCAAAAAGTCCAATATACATACATTATTGGACCTTTTGAATAACAGTCAAGAAGACCTTATAAAAATTGAACATTTTCACATAGAAGATCTAAAAAAGATATTAGACATTCTAGAAAAAAAATAGAAAAAGCATTAAAAAAAATTACTAAAAAGTAAATTTGAAATTGAAATGGATTTTAAACCTGCAACGTAATTTCTATGTTCCAGTGGAACCCAATTTAATTAAATTAATTAGATATGTATCTAGGGAGAATTCATTTTGAAATGACTACTCCCTAGATACCCGCGTCTTTTATTTTACAATTGAATAAATTTAATTAAAAAAGACCTAAAGTTAGAGATTTATCAATTGGTAATGTTGCTCCAATACCTAACCACAGGGCCACCACGGTGCCAATCAAAA